TTGAATTAATGAAGTTTCCAAGAAAATACTTAATACTTATTAATACTTAAGAAATTGATGAAGTTGAAGTGAGTTCTGAAGTCTCGTGTGAATCGTTAAAAATCTCCTTTGTTGAAACGTTTCCTAATATACAAATACAAAGGAAAAAAAGAAAAATTTTCATTTTACTTAGTTTACTAAAATAAGAACGAAACGGAAGAAAGCGAGTGGATCCGCTAATTCCTTATCCTCAAATCAGTTCTTCCCAGAGTATTTTTTTTGACAAATAAATTGTAGGAGTAAAGTATTCCTATAATTCGAAAAAACAAACGGCAAATCCCAGTCAATAAAAGAAAAAAATGAAGTGATAGGTGTCTTTTTTTTTACATTTTGATTTCTACGATGAAATGAAACATTAAACAAAAGGATTTGCAAATAAAAGAGCTAATGCCACGACCAGTCCATAAATTGTTAAAGCTTCCATAAAAGCCAGACTAAGCAATAAAGTACCTCGTATTTTACCCTCTGCTTCTGGTTGTCTCGCAATACCTTCTACAGCCTGGCCCGCAGCAGTACCTTGACCAACCCCAGGTCCAATAGAAGCAAGCCCTACAGCCAATCCAGCAGCAATAACGGAAGCAGCAGAAATAAGTGGATTCATGGTAAGTTCCTCGCACAAAAAAAAGAAATGGTTAATGATACAACCAACCAACTAAGAAATTAGTACTTATCTTTTTCTACTTCTACTTTGACTATTTACTTTCTTACTCTATTCTTTTATTCAATTTACAATAACAGAAAAAAGAAAAAAAGAACTAATATTGGAATCCATCTAAATGGAACGGACTAGAAAAAAAAGATCGGGATAATTCCTATATAACTAATAAATAAGATAGAACCTTTTTTTCCATAACGTAAATCACCTGCAATTTTTCTTCTTTAAAAGTGTATTTTGGAACAATTCTTCGAAACATACACAAGGATTTATACTCATAGGCATTAGATATATCTTAGATATATCAATATATCATATATGTAGTAAGACCTCTTTCTCTTTCAAATTCCGCAATATAAATCTAATATATCTTGCTTCATATAGACATAAATCCTAAATATATGCAGCTATTTGCATTTTATTCTACAACCCTGTGAATTCTATTGAATCCTGCATTGTGCATTGCTTGAATTGGGAGAAACTGAAAAAAAGACTCTTTCAAAATTAGAAAGTTAGTCAATGATGACCCTCTATGGATTCACCTATATAAGCCGCAGCCAAAGTTGCAAAAATCAGAGCTTGAATACCACTTGTAAATAATCCAAGAAACATGACAGGTATAGGAACTACTGAAGGTACTAAAGAAACAAGAACAACAACTACTAATTCATCAGCCAATATATTCCCAAAAAGTCGAAAACTAAGAGATAAAGGTTTTGTGAAATCTTCTAAGATATTAATTGGTAAAAGTATTGGAGTTGGCTGAATATATTTCCCAAAATATCCCAATCCTTTTTTGCTAAGACCCGCATAGAAATATGCCACTGACGTGGGTAAAGCTAAAGCAACAGTAGTATTTATATCATTCGTGGGCGCAGCTAACTCCCCATGAGGTAACTTTATGATTTTCCAAGGTAAAAGAGCACCTGACCAATTAGAAACAAAAATAAATAAGAACATTGTTCCAATAAATGGAACCCAAGGCCCATACTCCTCTCCAATCTGAGTTTTGCTCAAATCTCGAATAAATTCAAGAACGTATTCAAAGAAATTCTGACCGTCGGTCGGAATTGTTTGTGGATTCCGAATAGTTATGATGACTGAACCTAATAAGATAGCAATTACAACCCAAGAAGTAATAAGGACTTGGGCATGAATTTGTAAACCTCCTATTTGCCAATAGAAATGTTGGCCTACTTCTACGCCTGATATATCGTATAACCCTTTAAGTGTTTTAACGGAACATGGTATAACATTCATATTGTTTTCTAATAGAAATCCAACTTAAAAAAAGGGAATTATTTTGATTCAACCATCTCTTTCTCAATTAATATATGTTCATTTATGAATTTCAGTTATGAATCGTATATTTAGGATACCAAGAAATCACATAAAAAAATACCAATCATTTTATATTTTTTCTTCAATATTCAAAACATAGTTCAAACTCCAAAAAATGCAAACCAAAATAGTAACAATCAACGAAAATTCACCAAAAACGAACTAAAAAGATTCTTCATTATAAGATAATCAAACATTTTTTATATAACTAGAATGGCCCTCACAAATTGCAGATACTAATTTGGTAAGAATCAATCGAATCGAAGCTATAGCATCATCGTTAGCCGGAATAGAAATATCTGCAAGATCTGGATCACAATTTGTATCGATTAAACAAATCGTCGGAATACCCAAAATGACACATTCTCGAAGAACCATATATTCTTCTTGTTGATCAACAATAATTACAATATCGGGCAATCCCGCCATATATTTGATCCCACCCAAATATGTTTGCAAGGTTGATAATTTTCTCTTCAACATTGCTGCATCTCCTTTAGGGAGACGGTTGAGTTTCCCCATCTTTTGTTTTGCTCTTAAGTCCCTAAACTTCTGAAGTCTTGTTTCTGTAGTAGACCAATTCGTTAACATACCCCCAAGCCATTTTTTATTAACATAATGACATCGAGCCCTTATTGCTGCTGATTCTACTAAATCCGCTGCTTTCTTTTTGGTGCCAACGATTAAGAATTTTTTTCCCCTACTTGCTGCATCAAAAACTAAATCGCAGGCTTCTGATAAAAAATGAGCAGTTAGAGTAAGATTTGTAATATGAATACCTTTACGCTTTGCAGAGATGTAAGGAGCCATTCGAGGATTCCATTTCTTAGTACCATGACCAAAATGAACTCCTGCTTCCATCATTTCTTCCAAATTGATGTTCCAATATCGTCTTTCCATTTTCCCACACTTTCTCTTTGTTTATTTTTTTTTTTTTTCAAAGAGATTCAGTACCCTGTGAAATAAATAATTGTTCCGACGGAACCTTCTACCAGGATTGACCATTGATTTACGACCCAAACCATCAATTTCATTTCATTTTTTATTTCATTGATTGCCAAATCCATAATTGGACCAGATAGTTCAAATAAAAAAACAAACTTCTTGTTAGGAATTACTAAATCACATTACGTATATGTAAATGATTGGTCTGATGTCTCATGGAAATTTTTGGGGGTACAAGAACAAAAGAATTCTCTATGGTGTAATAGAATATCTCTCATTTCTAACTCGAATAGATTCTTCCTTTTTCTTTTCAAATAAATGTTTTTATCTTGCTTTGAACGATGTACTAATTTTTTGAACCCGGTACCAACCGGTATAATCCCCCCCAGAACAACGTTCTCTTTCAGACCTTTCAACCAATCAATACGACCTCGTAGAGCAGCTTTTGCTAAAACTCGAGCAGTTTCTTGAAAACTCGCTTCGGATATGAAACTTTGAGTATTAAGAGATGACTTCGTTATTCCCAATAAGATTGCCCGATAACAGATTGCTTCGTCCAAAATACGCCCTGCTCGCTCTGCTCGCAACAATCCTATTAATTCTCCAGGTAAAAAAACATTAGACATTCCATCTTCCGAAACCAACACTTTTGATGTTACTTGACGTACAATAATCTCTATATGTCTATTATGAATCTGTACCCCCTGGGATAGATAAACTTTTTGGATCTTATTAACCAAAGAGATACGACTTTGGGCTATGGTTAGTTCAGCTCCAATAAAGAATCCCCAAGGGATCCCAAGAATCCTTCGGATACGTTCGTCCCAACCTTCAACTCTCCTTTCAAGGTTCATCGATATTGAATCAATTGAACGAACTTCTAAGATTTGTTCCACTTTTGGAAGACCTTGCGTTATGTCACCGGATCTCGATTTTTCATATAGAAATGTAATTAATCTATCTCCTTCATAAAAGGTTTCCCCATAATGGCCATGAACAGTTGCTCCTGGAGTGACCAAATAGGGCTTAGCTGATCTTATAACTAAAGAGTCAACATGAACAATGAAAATTTGACCAGATTTTTTAATGCGTGATCCATATTTCAATAGACATACATTTTCACAAAAGAATTGTCCAAGGCTAATTATTGTCCATGCCTCTTCACAAGAATTGTAAGGGAGAAAACACCAATTCAAATGGAATGAATTCCAAATGATGTTACTGCAGGGATCGGAATTAGAAATCTTCCTATTTTCATCTATAAAAAAGTATTGAAATGGAAGTACTTGAAGCACTTGGAAAGTCTGTTGAAAATTTTCAAGTAACAAATATTTCTTTAAAAAGACTTGATTAGAAGTTCTTAAATAAGAAGATGAACAAAAATTCACTATTTTAGGCACAATAGTACCTAAGGGACCCAACAAATCCCTAATTAGAGTCATAGGATCCGATTCTTTTGTCGCATTATTATATCTCGAAGTATTGAAGGAACCAATTCGAGAACAATTAGATGATGACAAAATTATGAAAGATTGGCATTCCTTATTTTGATTCAACAACGTACCAAGAATTCCCTGATGTTGGGGAATTAATTGAATCTTCGCCTTGGAATCAAAAGTATTTATATGGGTACGATCTAATTTCTTATTGGAAATCAATCCTGAACCTGCCATATCATACCTTTTTATGGTATACAAAATTGTGGACTTTACTAATTCAATTCGGATGAAATCACGAAACAGATCTTTTGTCCTTATTTTAACAAAAGAAGCATGAATCTCTTCTTCTTCTATAGAACCCTTTTTTTCTTGGTCCCAATTCAATACTAAGCAAGCCCGAACTAATTGAATACTTGTGTGAGAAATTCCTCGAATTGACTTGCTATTTCCATAAAGTATATAATTGACAATTCGAAGTTGGATATTATCCTTTTCCTGTAAGAGATCCTGAGAGAAAAGTGTTGCTAAATTAATCCCATCAGCTATTTCATATGTGACTACGGGCCGAACCAAAACAAAATATTTTTTTTTTGTAGGTGTGATCCGTTGGACATAGATCCAATTTTTCAATTTTTTTGATCCTTTAGAATTTTTTTTTTCCATTCCTGGTGGTATCAAAATGCCGCTGTGCTTAGATATTTTATCCATCTCTCCAGGAAAATGAATATTTCCAGAAAAAATTCTCAGTTCCATACTTTTTTTTTTTCTCTCCACTCGAACTAATCCACCTACTCGACTTCTTATATTTATATTTAAAGCGAGTCGTGTATCTACTCCAACGATACTATTGTTCCGAACCATTATGGGCGAAGATCCAGGTAAGATATGCACTTCTTCGGGAATGAAGAAAAATTGATCTACTTTCATTTCCTTTTGGTATTTCGGATTAAATTCTTTTGTTCCTCGATATTCAATCAAATCCTCTTTTTTTACCATTGAATCTACTTCAACAATCCCATATTTAGTAATTCCCGAACTGCTTCTTCTGTATCGCGGATCATCAAAATAAGCAAGAATACTATTTCTACGTAAAATACCATTTATAGGTATTTTCATCGAAATACCAAAACAGGGTATGAATTTCTTTTCTCGTTCTTGATCATATTGTAAGGGAATAACGAATCTATTTCTTCGCTTTTTCGCCAAATAATCATCGGAATTCTCTTGACGAATAGAAGTAGAAGGATCTATGAGATTCCAATGACCGTTAGATATTCTTCTAGAAGATTTTGAATAGTTGAGAATTTCCCTATCTTTTTTACCAAAAGTATACAACAATTTATGTCTTACTTGATCATTAGTCAGTGAGAGATCAAAGATATATCTTTCTTCAACAGAAAGAGAATTAGCATTCATTTTATCTTGATCCTTGTGGAGTGAAAAAGACACTATATTGGATCTGCATATACCTCCTGCTAATATCCATAAATGATTTGTTTTTGGTAATAGATGAACATTACTATATGGATATTCGGGCGCATGATAGCCATCAGTACTCCAGTGCATTTCTCCTTCCGACTCAGAATAAATATGTTTTTGAACCCTCTCTTTAAAATGAAAAGTAGACGTTCCGGCACGAATCTCGGCAATCACTTCTTCTGATTCTACATATTGATTATTTTGAACTAAAATCAAACTCTTTGTTGGAATATTCACATTATGTAGAATATCTCGACTCTCAATAGTTACATACAAGTCTATAAAACATATAAAAGCAGGATGCCCATGACGGGTACGTATGGGATGAACCAAATCCTCATCAAATTTTATTTTTCCATTAGAGGGAGCTCGTACATGTTCGGCAGTACCACCTGTGAATACTCCGCCAGTATGAAAAGTTCTTAATGTTAGTTGAGTCCCCGGTTCCCCAATTGATTGACCCGCAATAATGCCTACGGCTTCTCCCAACTCGACCAGATCACCATGAGTAGGGCTCCGGCCATAACATAATTGACAGATCCAAGATGTACTCCTACAAGTAAAAGGGGTTCGAATATATATTGGGTGTGCTCGAAAGGTTATGAATCGATTTATAAGCCCAATTCCAATATCTTTCTTTCGAGTGGCAATGCATCGTAGACCGATATATATATCGTCTGTTAATACACGACCAATTAGTGTTTGGACAAAAGTCTTTTCCGTCATACCATTTTGAGGACTCACGGAAATCCCTCGGAAAGTACCACAATCTGTTCTACGTATAAGAATGTGTTGAACTACTTCAACAAGCCTACGCGTGAGGTATCCAGCATCTGATGTTCGTACAGCAGTATCTACAACTCCTTTGCGAGCTCCGTAGCAAGAAATTATATATTCTGTCAAAGAAAGCCCTTCGCGTAAATTGCTTTGAATGGGTAAATCAATCATTTGTCCTTGAGGATCCGACATTAATCCTCTCATACCTACTAATTGGTGTACTTGAGATGCATTTCCTCTAGCCCCCGAAAAGGACATTAGATAGACTGGATTAGAGGGATCAGTCATCCGAAAATTAGGATTCATTTCTTGTCTTAAATATTCACTTGTAGCATACCATATCTCAATGGATTGACGTAATTTTTCTACCACGTGTACATTACCATAATGATAGTTTTTCTCTAAAAGAAAACTTTGTTGTTCAGCGTCTTGAACTAACCATCCCTTAGATGGTATTGTTAAAAGATCATCAATTCCTAATGAAATAGATGTAGCGGTGGCTCGCTGGAAACCCAAAGTCTTCACTTGATCCAGGATATGTGATGTATATGCCATTCCGAAATGATCTATTAATCTGCTAATAAGTTGTTTCATAGCAGTTCCATCTATTACCTTATTGTGAAAGACCAGATCGGTCCGTTCTGCCATAAGGACCTCCATATTCTGCTGAATAAGATTCCACAATGGGCCTGGGTCAGTGATTCGAAAACTTCCTTTCCTCAATCTAGATTCACACAGAAATTCAGAAATTATGATACCAGTGAAATTGGGGGATACCCGAATTCCCACGAGTATGGACATCGCTAATAGAATTTGTTAGTTTTT